ATTGCCCATACGTAATCCTTTGTATAGACGTTGAGGCGGACGAACACTAAGATGAAATAGGCCCGCTAATATGCCCAACGTACCCGCTGCAATATGATGAGAGGCTATTCCGCCCGAAACAAACGGATCAAAACCTTCCACACCCCACGCTGGATTTACAGATTGTACTTTTCCGGTTAGTCCATAAGGATCGGACACCCATATTCCAGGGCCATACAAACCTGTTACATGAAATGCGCCAAAACCAAAACAAGCCACCCCTGAAAGAAATAAATGAATTCCAAAAATCTTGGGCAAATCCAAAGACGGTTTTCCTGTACGTTCATCAGTAAATATTTCTAGATCCCAATACACCCAATGCCAAATAGCTGCTAAGAAGCACAAGCCAGAAAACACAATATGCGCTCCGGCCACACCTTCGTAACTCCAAATGCCTGAATTCGTTACAGCCCCCCCTGTGATACTCCAACCACCCCACGAATTAGTTATTCCTAAACGAGTCATGAAGGGTATAACGAACATACCTTGTCTCCACATTGGATCAAGAACGGGATCAGAAGGATCAAAAACGGCTAATTCATATAGAGCCATTGAACCGGCCCAACCAGCAACCAGAGCTGTATGCATTATATGGACAGCAATCAACCGACCGGGATCATTCAATACAACGGTATGAACACGATACCAAGGCAAACCCATGGAAATACCCCTTTTTATCAAATAAAGACTATGTAACTTTATTGCATTTTAAAAACGATACTATGGACCTCCCCCCTTCAGTGGATTCTCTCCGAGCAGGAGATAATATTTGTTCTCTTCTGCTGGCAATAATCAAACAATTCTGTTCGTAGGAACAAAGAGAAGCAGATCTATTCTATACCCGATAAGCCCCAATACGCAATGGGGGGTTGAGCCCATTTTCTATGAGTGAATCCATCCATACTTAGCCATCATTCGAAAGACCTATTTGTAATAATTTGAGTTACTTTATTAATTCTGTCTTCCTTTCTGACCATGGCTAAAATGAATAACGGCCAATTTTTATGAAGACAATTAAACCCATTATTACGTTTCCACATCAAAGTGAAATATAGTACTTCATTTTTTTTAATGCCTATTGGTGTTCCAAAAGTACCTTTTCGAAGTCCTGGAGAGGAAGATGCATCTTGGGTTGACGTATAGTGCGGCTTGTCAGATATATTGGGTCATATGGGATTTCCCCGTTCTCTCCCTCGATCGAGATATCCCTTGTTTCACCCAATCAATTTATTTTAAATTTGGAGCGTGAAGTGCAATTAGATCCGTTTTGGGGGGATCCATATTAATATTACCATCTCAATAAAACTTATTTATGGTTGGCTTGGTTGGAACAAGAAAATGAAGTATCCAGGCTCCGTTTAGAAAAAACCCAATTAGTAATAGATATTAGTAATAGATCGGCGATTATTACTTGTATCATAAACGATTTTATTATTAAATTAGAAAGAGGGGTGATCTCAAAGTGTTAATTAATCGAATAGAATAATATGCTGAATACCTCATTGACGGAAGAAAGACATCAAATGAATTAAAAAAGAAGTGGTATTGGGAGCATTTATCCTATATGTGCAAATAGAAATCGGGGAAATCTTTACCTGGAGTAGAGCATAAACCTAAAAAAATGGAAGGGGCCCCTTCAGGAACAAGAAAATTACATCGTAATTTGGATTGGATCTCGATGAAACAATATATCAATGAGAAGTTTGTTTGATAAGTGTAGTGAATTTAGTATTATAGGTTATAGGAAAACGAGCAAAAACTTATCTTTTTTTTATGGAAGAAAAAAGGGTTCCTTTGTTAAAAGTTAGATAGAACCTACTTTAAGCCAAAATAAAGGGGCTGGAATCTTATACATTGATATTTTTTCCGCGATTTTTTGAACCGTATGCCTCAAAAGGTGCATGTACGGTTCCTAAGGGATAGTTTTTTATCCTAATCAACCGACTTTATCGAGAAAGATTGCTTTTTTTAGGCCAAGAGGTTGATAGTGAGATCTCAAATCAACTTATTGGTCTTATGGTATATCTCAGTATAGAGGATGATACCAAAGATCTCTATTTGTTTATAAATTCTCCCGGAGGATGGGTAATACCCGGAGTAGCTATTTACGATACTATGCAATTTGTAAGACCAGATGTACATACAATATGCATGGGATTGGCCGCTTCAATGGGATCCTTTATCCTGGTCGGAGGAGAAATTACCAAACGTCTAGCATTCCCTCACGCTTGGCGCCATTGAGTTTTTTATTTGAAAGAAAAAAGACTATGCCTTAGCAGGAATATTAAGTAATAATAGCATGGCACTTCGAATTTGATATGAGAAAACTCTCTTTTTTTTTTTACATTCAATTATGTATCGAAAGAGTAGTATGAGATAATAAGATATTCCGATTTTATCTTATCTATGGGGAGTCCATTTAAGCGTCACAAACTTTTTTGTTTTCACACCGGAAGGGTTTTAACAATATTTATTTTTTATAGAAAAGATTCATTTTTTGCCTTAGCTCAAAAAAACTTTGGGATTGCTGAATCACAGACGAAATAAATATATAAAGCAACGGAACCATCATAGTATTTTTTAACTCCCTCGAAAGGAAACGAAAGGAAGGGTGGTAATTGGATCATTTACCGATCTGCGTCTGATAGATCCTAGATTTTATCTATTGGCTGTAAGGTAAAAGTAAATTCCATTAGAGAGCCGTATGCACTGCACAAAAAATGCCCGTACGGTTCGTCAATTCTTTTTTTTTGTTTGCACCTCATCATCCTGCAAGATAGAGAAACCATTTATTTAGCATCAGGGTAATGATTCACCAACCCGCAGCCTCTTTTTATGAGGCACAAACGGGAGAATTTATCTTGGAAGCGGAAGAACTACTGAAACTGCGCGAAACCATCACAAGGGTTTATGTACAAAGAACGGGCAAACCCTTATGGGTTGTATCCGAAGATCTGGAAAGAGATGTTTTTATGTCAGCAACAGAAGCCCAAGCTCATGGAATTGTTGATCTTGTAGCGGTTGAATGAAGGATTTTGCTGAAATCTCTACTATTGTTGTGTTGAGATTTTCCGTATATTCTTACCGGGTTTAATATTCTATTAAATATATTTATAAATAAAAGCGATTCATAATCATCCGGTTAGGATCGATCTCAACCAGCCTATTATGTATACGATACAGCATGCCAACCATTAAGCAACTTATTAGAAACACACGACAGCCAATAAGAAATGTCACGAAATCCCCCGCTCTTCGGGGATGTCCTCAGCGCCGAGGAACATGTACTAGGGTGTATGTGCGACGCGTTTAGATCATGAGCTAGGACTGGGACACAAAAAAAAGACAAACTGTATGTTTCCAGTATCAATGATCAATCAATACCAGTGAATAGGATAGAAATAGAATATGAATAGGATACAATGGAAGAATTCCACTCACTATCTACAAATCAAAAAGATCCTTTATCTCCCTGTGTATTCAATTTATGGTTTCCATTGGTGCAAATCCAATCACCTGAATTTAAGATGAGAAGCAATTCCCCTTTGGTAAGAAATGGTTATCCATTAAGCGGGGGAAATATATAAGCAGAAAAATTATGTTCCCACTCTTGCAAAAACGGACTAACAGGGTCAGCTACCTAGCTAACTTTCATAATTAAATACCGTTACTGTATGGGTTAGATCTCATTGTGAAAGAACTATTACTAAATAATATAATTCATGGGTAGAGCCAAAGGATGTGAACTGTACAAGTTACCACCAATAATATTGATTAAATGAAGGAAGGGGTTCCGGTGTATAGAAAGGACCTCACCGTTTAAGAAGTAACCATAGAAACGATGGAACCACTATTTCTTTATCCATTTAAATTTTATTTTTATATTTACTATGTTTTGCTAGTATCAATCAATAGCGGTGAAATGAAAAAAATATATATATATAGTGGTCGGGGAGGTTATAGTAGCCAAAGCCATTGGAATTTTTATTTTATACATTGGAAGAATCTGTTTTGTTATTAATCGACCAGTAAAGAGGAAAATAATAACTAAAAGACCGGAAATCAATTAGTTATTCATCAAAGTTTCATTTATTCAATGACCAGAATTAGACGAGGATATGTAGCTCGTAAACGTCGAACAAAAATCCGTTTATTTGCATCAAGCTTTGGGGGGGCTCATTCAAGACTTACTCGAACTATTACTCAACAGAAAATAAGAGCTTTGGTTTCTGCTCATCGAGATAGAGATAGGCAAAAGAGGGATTTTCGTCGTTTGTGGATCACTCGGATAAATGCAGTAATTCGTGAAAATAAAGTATCCTATAGTTATAGTAGATTCATAAATGATCTGTACAAGAGTAAATTGCTTCTTAATCGTAAAATACTTGCACAAATAGCTATATTAAATAGGAATTGTCTTTATATGATTTCTAATGAGATCATAGAGGATTGTAAGGAATTTACCGAAAACCTTAAATGACATTCCCCGGAGAATGAACTCCGGGAAGATATAGTATAAATTAGTATAAGAAAAAATTGATAAGATGATAAAGTTGTCAAAATGAGTGAACGCGCTCAAACAAAAAAACTTTTATTCTTCCCCGATTCTTTGATTCTTTTTTTTTTTTTTACAACACGAAAATAAATTTTAGATTTTATTATTTTTCGAACACAATATCCAGCTGGGTTTGAGTTAATATCATATTGGAATTTTGATTTGATTGAAGAGTAAGCCTATTTATTTCTGGTTCTAAAACCAGTAGTTCTAGTGGTCGACTCGGTTCTTTCAAACTGTTTCTCGTTATTAAGAAAAGGTAACAAAGATAAAATGCGAGCTTGTTTTATAGCAATAGTAATTAATCGTTGTTGTTTCAAGGTCAATCTATTCACGCGTCTAGATAAAATTTTTCCTTGTTCACTAATAAACCGACTAATTAAACTCATATTTCTATAATCAATTCGATCCCCCGATTGGATCGGGGGCAAACGCCTACGAGAAGATCGTTTGGATTTAAGAAAGGGTCGCTTGGATTTATCCATGGTTTGTTTGTTCCTTATCCCTGAAAATACTATTTCTTAGTTCTAATTCTTTTTTTTTTTTAGATCCAACTGAAATAGAAGAAATACGGAAATAGAAGAAATAGAAATTAGGATTTATTTTAGTTATATTAAAATATATATTATATATATATAATATGTCATTTTTAATGTTCCTTGGAAGAGTGACAAACAGACCTGCATTCGATCTATTTCTTTATCTCCCCATGAACCGTATGTTTGTAACAATAGGGACAGAATTTTTTCAATTCCAATCGACTCGGCGTATTGTGTCGATTCTTTTGGGAAATATATCTGGAAATGCCCGTTGATTCTTTATTAACCCCGTTTCGGACACAACTGGTACATTCCAAAATAACCGTTACTCGGACATCTTTACTCTTGGCCATGAACCCCCTTTGGTTTTTGATTCGCTCAACTCTTCCATTTTTTCGATCTGAAGCGAATAAGAAAGGAACAAAGAAAAAATAGAAGTTGCTAACTCTAAATCTAATTATGAAAGATTTCGTTGCAATCACTAGAGTAATAGTAAATAAATAGTAAATAATAAGGAATACAATTATTTCAAACTATATTTCTAATTGCAGTACAGTATCTTATTTAACTATTTTGTATGATACTGTTGCCCTAGGATCACATTTCCATTCCCGTTCTCACTCTATTATAATAGAAATTTAAGCCGGAATTTTCGCTGAGATTGAATAGACTTTAGTCTTTTTCTTTTCAAAAAAAAATAGCAATTAATTAGTTACAGCTATTTGATTTGATTGTATCTCTAATCCCCTTCCCGTATCAATAACTAAAATTAAAAAAAGGGGAATGTCAACGCATCGGGGAATAAACGATTGATCTCTATTAATAAACCTGCTAAAGATGCGAACCATAGAGTACTTAGTACTGGTGCCACGGAAAGATATGTTTTTAGATCTCGCATTGAAAATCCTCCTTCTTTTTGTTTTTAACGTCTCATATGGGTATATATAAGTCTTTTATTATTTTATTATATGTTATACAATATGTTATATGACACGAGCCCCCCCAAAAAAGAAGAAATGACAATAAAATTGTGTATATCAATGGAAGAAATAACACTATGGAAAAGAAGACAGGGATTCTCTACAATGAAACTGTAGACCAATTAAAAGGGATGTAGCGCAGCTTGGTAGCGCGTTTGTTTTGGGTACAAAATGTCACGGGTTCAAATCCTGTCATCCCTACCTATTCTATTACTTTAGTTCTCCTATGAGCAGTAAGGAGGAATAAATTGAGATCAATTAAATTGGACATACATAATCTTTCTTTCATTTTTAGTTTAGAAACGCTATGTTATATATATACATGCAAGGTGTATTAGGGTTCAAAAAAATTGTGATAATGATAAGAAAGCGCTCTTAGTTCAGTTCGGTAGAACGTGGGTCTCCAAAACCCGATGTCGTAGGTTCAAATCCTACAGAGCGTGCGTGATTCCGTTCTTGTTAGGTCAAATTCCACTGAAATAAGGTCGCTAACTTCAACAGCAATCAGAATTTGACCTCCTGTGGATTACGGAGGAGGTCAAAAACTGATTAATTTAATTATTTAATTAATCAAAGGTCCGACTGATCACCGCGCCTGTATTGTAAATATGCAGTTACGAATAATCCAGCCAAAGTAATCGGAATTAAACCTAATACGATTCCAAATAGAAAAACTTCAATCATTTAAATTTGTTTGGAAAGGGAAAAATATAAGTAATATCTATCCCTCAATATTAATACGAATTGCCCATAAATCTCAATGACTAATAAATGGCAATTGACACGGTAAGGAACTATAGAATACATGGAATCCTAAAGAATCTTTTTCGAGATTGTTCATTCAATTTTTTAAAAATCAATTTATTTCAAATTTTAAATAAGTCGTATCTTGCTCAGACCAATAAATAAAGCGGAGGTTATAGTTGAAGCCGCTAGTAGAAAACCGAAATAACTAGTTATAGTAGGCATAAAGGAGCTAAATGAAATATGTTCTTTTTATACATATGGTTAAAAAGCACTTACCTAAGTTTAAATTTTTGAAAGAAAAGATATGAAGATAAGCACAAATACCAATTGAAAGAATGAAAGTTTTTAATTAGTGTTATAGTTATAGACAGCCTTAACAAGGATAGAATACAAAGATAGAATGACAGGGGTACAAAAAGAAATGGATTCATCATCTGTCGATCCCGTAATTCCGAATCAAGAGAGTTGTTGGGCAATTTCCTGAGTAAACAAATATAAAAATACTAATAACTGCCTTGTGTAACTTCATTGAAAAACGAAACTCTCTTTGAATCATTATGGAATAAAATTCGAAAATAATTAATAATTTTATTTTTTTTTTAGATTCTCCATTTAGCCTTTCTATATTATAAAGACCATC